CAGCCAAAACCACACCCGTAACCCAAGTTAATTCGCGAGGTTTTTTAAATCCACCTGTGAGATACACACGAAATACGTGCAGGATCATCATGAGAACCATCATACTTGCTGACCATCGATGAACTGATCGGATTAACCAACCAAAGTTGGCCTCAGTCATGATGTATTGAACAGAGGAAAAAGCCTCTGTAACGGTTGGACGATAGTAAAAAGTCATAGCAAAACCCGTAGCTACTTGTACTAGAAAACAAGTAAGTGTGATCCCCCCTAAACAATAAAATATGTTGACATGAGGAGGAACATATTTACTAGTTATATCATCTGCAATCGCCTGAATCTCAAGACGTTCCTCAAACCAATCATATACTTTATTGAGATAGGTAACCCAATGGAACTCCCCCTCTGAGAACCGTATATGAGAATTTCATCTCGTACGGCTCAAGCGGAAACACACAAATACTGATTTCAACGGATATATAATAGAAAATGAAAAACTTCATTAACCACTTGATTCGATTTGCCTCGAAGATACGAAGTAACAAAAATCCGGAATCTCTTCTTTGTGATGATAATGCCAAAAAATATCAAGTTGGCTCATCTGTCTTTCTTTATGTTGATCGTTACAGGCCTCTTGAATCTTCTCTTCCCTATTTTTTATTTGTTATTTGATTTATTGTTTTTTTTTTTTTTTTTGCGTACTGCGGATTTACTCTTGTTTTACTATTGATAGGAATTCTCTTGTTGAGACCCTATGAATCAATTGAAACCTCAGATTCATACTAGAACCACGATGATTTAGCCTCAAGCTAAACTCAAAGGTTCTCTGAGTAAGAACCTTTGATGATCACTTATTGAATGAATGGATGTAATGACTCAACAAAATCTAGAGAAAGAGTTATCCTTCGGTCAAAATAAATCTGAAGGAATAAAATTCGTTTGATTTAGGAAATACCTATTTGAATTTTTTTTGAGTCCGGTTGCGAGGTCTGAATAAATAGTAGGTATGAATCATAGTTCAAATATTTCTTTTCTTGATCTATTCTATATATTCCGTGCTCCAGATACTAGAATAAATATCCGACGAGGTAGAATCATCTTGATAGAGATAACAGGTCCATTCTATGTATTATCAATAGGATCAATTATAACAAGTCACACACTCATATTCCGGAAATACCGAAACAAATAAATTCCACGGTCGAACTACCAGAATAGAATGGTCTAGAAATCCAAGTCTAAAGTAATTTTTTCTTTGATTGAAAGACTAGGACTTCATAGTTCTTATAAACCTAACTCATTGAAATTCCATCCAGTAAAACGGAAGAATTATAAATTTCCAAAATAATAGATAGGAATATCGCAAATAGAGCCATTGCGACCCCCATAAGTGGTGTAGTCCCCCATCCCGGAGCTACTTTACCATATTCCGAATTCAATGGTTTCAATAAATCCCCTACAGTAGTTCGTCTTGGCCCAGATCTAGAACTATCCTCAACGGTTTGTGTAGCCATAAATCCTATTTAATGATTGGTTGAGATCTGTTGACTTTGTATACTATTCCGTTGTAGTTGTAAATAAACGATCTTATCGTAGATCCATTGTGATCTTGAAATTATCTAAAAATGGAAACAGCAACCCTAGTCGCCATCTCCATATCCGGTTTACTTGTAAGCTTTACTGGGTACGCCTTATATACCGCTTTTGGGCAACCCTCTCAACAACTAAGAGATCCATTCGAAGAACACGGGGACTAGTTGAAGTAATGAGCCTCCCAATATGGGAGGCTCATTACTTCAATTAAATTATTTCGAAAGGTTATTTCATTTTTTTAGTCGGAACCTTAGGTGGTTCTCGAAAAAAGATAGCGAAAAAAATTATCCCTAAAGTCGAGACTAAAAGGAATGTATAAACCAATGCTTCCATGGATTCGATCGTGGTTTACAATTATAGCTTCCACACCTATTCATTTGGGATCATTTATCATATCATATAAAGAAAGAAAAAAAGTCAAAGAAAAGATGGTGATTCAAGTCAAGATTTCTCTGATACCCAATGTCAAATAAAAAAAAATAGAGGCGAAAGATACCACAACAATGTCGTATCAGACTACTTGTCTCCTTGTAGTTGGATCTCCAAGTTTTTGGAATGCTCCAAATTCCACTTGAGCATCCAAATCTGGATCAATACCAGCAAAAACATCTCTGAACAAGGTTCTAGCGCCATGCCAAATGTGTCCGAAAAAGAAGAGCAAAGCAAACGTAGCATGCCCAAAAGTGAACCAACCCCTTGGACTGCTACGAAAAACACCATCGGATTTCAAAGTAGCCCGATCTAATTCAAAAATTTCACCTAATTGGGCACGTCTAGCATATTTTTTCACAGTAGCAGGATCAGAATAACTTACTCCATTAAGTTCGCCACCATAGAACTCAACAGTAACACCTACTTGTTCAACACTATACTTTGATTCTGCCCTTCTAAAAGGAACATCAGCTCTCACAATTCCGTCTTCATCTACCAAAACTACCGGAAATGTTTCAAAAAAAGTAGGCATACGACGTACAAAAAGCTCGCGCCCTTCTTTATCTCTAAAGACGGGGTGTCCTAACCATCCAACAGCAATTCCATCCCCATTGTCCATTGAGCCTGCTCTGAATAATCCCCCCTTTGCCGGATTATTACCAATATAATCATAAAAAGCTAATTTTTCGGGAATTTTAGACCAAGCTTCCGATAAACTAAGATTTTCGGCTAGCCCGGCACTAACTCTTCGATATATTTCTTGCTGAAAGTATCCCTGATCCCACTGATAACGAGTAGGACCAAATAATTCGATTGGGGTAGTTGCTGAACCATACCACATAGTTCCAGCAACAACAAAAGCTGCAAAAAAAACAGCAGCGATACTACTGGAAAGTACAGTTTCAATATTGCCCATACGTAATCCTTTGTATAGACGTTGAGGCGGACGAACACTAAGATGGAATAGGCCTGCTAATATGCCCAATGTACCCGCTGCAATATGATGAGAGGCTATTCCTCCCGGAACAAAAGGATCAAAACCTTCCGCGCCCCACGCTGGATTTACAGATTGTACTTTTCCAGTTAGTCCATAAGGATCGGACACCCATATTCCAGGACCATACAAACCTGTTACATGAAATGCGCCAAAGCCAAAGCAAGCTACCCCTGAGAGAAATAAATGAATTCCAAAGATCTTGGGCAAATCCAAAGAAGGTTTTCCCGTACGTTCATCACAGAATATTTCTAGGTCCCAATATACCCAATGCCAGATAGCTGCCAAGAAGCACAAACCGGAAAACACTATGTGTGCCCCTGCCACACCTTCATAACTCCAAATACCCGGATTTGTTATAGTTCCTCCTGAAATACTCCAACCGCCCCACGAATTGGTTATTCCTAAACGAGTCATGAAGGGTATAACGAACATACCTTGTCTCCACATCGGATCAAGAACGGGATCAGAGGGATCAAAAACCGCTAATTCATATAAAGCCATCGAACCAGCCCAACCAGAAACTAGAGCTGTATGCATTATATGAACAGAAAGCAATCGACCGGGATCATTCAATACGACAGTATGAACACGATACCAAGGTAAACCCATGGAAATACCTCTTTATCAAAGAAAAATAGACACTATGCCACTTTATTTTATCGCATTGGAAAAGACTATATATACTAACCATGTACCTAACCTTTTCAGTAGATTCCGTATCAGAAAGGATTAATATTTATTCCATTCCATTGAAAATAACGTGAAAATAACGGAACAATTTTGTTCGTAAGAACAAAGAGAAGCAGATCTATTCTATACCCGATAAGTACCAATACGCAATGGGAGGATTGGTCCCATTTTTGGGGAACGAATGGATAGATACTTGTTTATCATTCGAACGATCGATTTCTTCGTTCAAATTTTTTCTTTATTCATTCTGTCTTACTCTATAAACTTTCCAATCTATGTATCAAATAGAATAAAGAGAAAAAAGGGATGAAGACAATAAACCATTGATTGTTACGTTTCCATATTAAAGTGAAGTATAGTACTAAATTTTTTTCTTTAATTTAATGCCCATTGGTGTTCCAAAAGTACCTTTTCGGAGTCCTGGAGAGGAAGATGCGGTTTGGGTTGACGTATAGTGCGACTTGTCAGACATATTGGGTCATATGGGATTTACCCGTTCTCTCCCCTGATCGAGATATCCTCTGTTTCGCCCAAGAGATATTGTATTGAGTGAGGCATCAATCAATCATTCGGAGCGTGAAGTGCAATTAGATCAATTTATTTTATATTGGGGATCAATATTATCAATTTAGAAGAATTTATGGTTTACTTGGACTGATAAAATAAAGTATCCAGGCTCCGTTCAGAAAATACCAAATCGATAACAAATTGTTAATATAATATATGTATGATTACCACTTGTATCATAAATGATTCTTATACCTACTATTACTTTATACCTACTATTACTATAGTAGTGATAGTAGTGATCCCAAATTGCCGACCAACGGAATAGTATGATGAATACATCAAATAGTTTTGGGAAAGCAAGACACAAAATTAACAAAAAAAAAGAAGTCATAACAAAAAAATGGTACTGAGACCATTTGTCCTATATGTGCAAATAGAATTCGGACAGATCTTTTCCCGGGGTAGACCATGAACCTAAAAGAATTGAAAGGACCCATTCAGGAACAAGACAATGACATCGTGATTTTAATATCGATGAAACAATACATCAATGATAGGTTAGTTTAATAAGTTCAGTAATCTCTTTTTTTTTTAATAGAAGACCTTTCATTAAGAAAACCTGTTACATAAAAAAAAGAAATAAAGCTGGAATCGACACATTGATTCTTTTTTTTCTTTTTCACAATTTTTTTTGAACCGTATGTATCCAAAGGTGCACGTACGGTTCCTAAGGGATGCAATTTTGTCCTAATCAACCGACTTTATCGAGAAAGATTACTTTTTTTAGGCCAAGAGGTTGATAGCGAGATCTCGAATCAACTTGTTGGTCTCATGGTATATCTCAGTATAGAAGATGGTACTAGGGATCTTTATTTGTTTATAAACTCTCCCGGCGGATGGGTAATACCAGGAATAGCCATTTATGATACTATGCAATTTGTGTCACCTGATGTGCATACGATATGCATGGGATTAGCCGCGTCAATGGGATCTTTTATTCTGGTCGGAGGAGAAATTACCAAACGTCTAGCATTCCCTCACGCTTGGCGCCAATGAGTTTTTATTTGATTGAAAAAAAAAGAAGACTATGCCTTCGCCACATTGATTATAAAAGAAAATTATAAGTAATAATAGCATGGCACTTCGGGTTCGATATGAACAAACCATTATTGTTTTTTCATAACATGAGATTTTGTATCGAGATAGTAGTATGAAATAAAGGTTATTTCCGATTTGATCTTATGTGTCGGGAGTACATTTCAGCGTCACAAACCATTTTTCTTCCACACCAGAAGTCTCTTTCTGATACTTATGCTATGAAAGAAAGAGTACAAAAATGAAAAAAAAAAAAAGATCATTTTTGACTTATTTGATCGTATCAAAAAGAAACTTTGGGATTGCTAAATCACAGACGAGATAAATATATAAAGTAACAGAACCATCATAGTATTCTTTTTTACTTCTATGAAAGGAAGGGTGGTAAATGGATCATTCAACGATCTGGATTAGATGGATTCTATTTCTTTCTTCGATAGAATAGAAGAGAAGAAAGGGTCAATTCCATTGCAGAGCCGTATGCAATGAACAAAAGATGCCTGTACGGTTATTCAATTCTATTTGATTTTTTTTTTCTTGTTATTTTTTTATCCCCTACTTTAGTTTAGCCCAATCATGCGAGATAGAAGAACCGTTCATGATGTTATATCAATATCATCAGGGTTATGATTCACCAACCTGCTAGTTCTTTTTATGAGGCACAAGCAGGGGAATTTATCCTGGAAGCGGAAGAACTACTGAAACTTCGCGAAACCCTAACAAAGGTTTATGTACAAAGAACGGGCAACCCTTTATGGGTTGTATCCGAGGATATGGAAAGGGATGTTTTTATGTCAGCAACAGAAGCCCAAGCTCATGGCATTGTTGATCTTGTAGCGGTCGAAAATGAAAATACTGGGGATTTCGTATAAATCTATTTTATTTCAAACCATAATTCCAATTTTCTGTGATTTGATATTGAATAGAAATAATTCATGATGATCAATCATCAGGTTAAGATCGATCTAAACCAACCCATTTTATTCTATATATACATATATATACATACGACATGCCAACTATTAAACAACTTATTAGAAACACAAGACAGCCAATAAGAAATGTTACAAAATCTCCCGCTCTTAGAGGATGTCCTCAGCGTCGAGGAACATGTACTAGGGTGTATGTGCGACTCGTTCAGATCATAAGTTCGAACAAATGAGACAATTTTTTCAGTATCAATGACCGGTACCAATGAATAGGATAGATAGAGAAGATCTATCATATACCCATATTGTATATGGAATTTATGGTTTCCATTGGTGCAAATCCAATCATCTAGATTTGAAATAAGAAGCAATTCCCCATTGGTAGCAAATGGTTATCCATTAAGCGGAGGAAATGGTATCATAAGAAGCAAAAAGGTTATGCTCCTTTTCTTGAAAGAACGGACTAACAGGGTCAGCTACCTAGCCAACTTTCATAATTAAATGCCGTCACTGTATGGATAACTCTTTTTGTGAAAAGAGCTATTACTGTAGATAGGTAGAGCCAAAGAGTGTGAACTATACAAGTTAACAATAACATTTGATTAAATGAAAGAAGAGGCTCCGGTGTATAGAGAGGACCTCACCGTTTAAGAGGTAACCATAGAAACGATGGAACCCACTATTTTTTTTTTTATTTAGTATCGTTCTAATTTCTTATTTCCAGTGAAATAACTGGAAGGAATAGAATACAAAATCGTGGTTGGGAAGGTCATAGTAGCAAAAGCCATTGGAATTGATATTTTATATATCGGAATAATCCGTTTTGTTATTAATCGACCGGGGAAGGGGAAAAGGATGACTGAAAGAAGAGAAATCAATTAGTTATTCATTAAGCTTTAATCTGATTCAATGACCAGAGTTAAACGAGGATATACAGCTCGGAGACGTCGAACAAAAATTCGTTTATTTGCATCAACCTTTAGAGGGGCTCATTCAAGACTTACTCGAACGATTACTCAACAGAAAATGAGAGCTTTGGTTTCCTCTCATCGAGATAGAGGCAGACAAAAGAGGGATTTTCGTCGTTTGTGGATCACTCGGATAAACGCAGTAACTCGTGAGAATAAGGTATTCTATAGTTATAGTATATTAATACACAATCTGTACAAGAAGCAATTGCTTCTTAATCGTAAAATACTTGCGCAAATAGCTATATCAAATAAGAATTGTCTTTACATGATTTCCAATAAAATTATCAAATAAAGGAGATTCAAAAGTAATATACAGGAATGATTGAAAGGGAATTCCCCGGAGAATGAACTCCGGGAAGATATAGAATAAAAATAAATTAAGATAAGTAGTAGAAATGAACGAACATGTTTCAATAAAAAAAAATATTTCTTCTTCTCCCCCATTTTTGTTTCTTATATTATAACACAAGAATCAAATCAGGATTCTAGGCCTTTTCGAACAAAACATCAATCTGAGCTTGAGTTCCAATTGGATTTTTGAGTCAATTGAGGAGTATGCCTATTTATTTCTGGTTCTAGGACCAGTAGTTCTTGGGATCGACTCAGCTCTCTCAAATTGTTTCTCATTATTAAGAAAAGGTAACAAAGATAAAATACGAGCTTGTTTTATAGCAATAGTAATTAATCGTTGTTGTTTCAAGGTCAATCTATTCACTCGTCTAGATAATATTTTTCCTTGTTCACTAATAAATCGACTAATTAAACTCATGTTTCTATAATCGATTCGATCCCCCGATCCAATTGGGGGCAAACGCCTACGAAAAGATCGCTTGTATTTACGAAAAGGTTGCTTGGATTTATCCATGGTTTATTCCTTATCTCTAAAGTTCTATTTATTTATTCATTTCGGATCCAACCGAAATAGGCTTTGATTCATATATTATTTCATTCATATACTATATATCTATACACATGAAAGAATATCTACATAAAATCGGGTTTGATTTGTATATATTATGTATATTATATATGTTAAGTTCTTACTCTTCCTGTCCTGTTCTTTGGAAAGATCGAACACATGATGTTCCCTTCGATCTATTTCTTGATTTCCCCATGAATCGTATGCTTATGACAATAGCGACAAAATTTTTGCAATTCTAATCGACTGGGTGTATTGTGGCGATTCTTTTGAGTAATATATCTAGAAATGCCCCGCGATTCCTTATTGACACTATTTCGGACACAACTGGTACATTCCAAAATAACTCTGACTCTGACATCTTTACCCTTGGCCATGAACCTCCTTTAGATTTTGTATCGACTTAACTTAAGTCTTATATTTTCGATCCGAACCGAAGAAGAAGAAAAAAATCAATAGAAGTTACTAGTTAGAAATTCCATTTCTAAGCATTTCGTTGTAATTCTTCTTATTATCTTATCTAATTAATTTATTATCTAATTAATAGAATATGTATTAATATAGTATATATTAAGTTAAGTAATACAAAATAGAATAATAATTAAGTAATACAATTTCTTTCTAACTATCAATTATTTCTATCCTAAATCCCAATATTTCATTTAAGTATCTTTTTTCTATGCTATGATTTCGTAGAGCCCACCCTAGACTGGATACACATTTGAATTTTATTTCTGTTTTCCCAAATTTGATCTTGGATCTACCGGATTTTTTATGAGGTTCAATACACTTTTTCCTTCTCTTTCCTTACTATTCTAAAGAATTGAAAGGGAGAGGCGAGGTTTTAGTTACGTCATGTGGAATTATATTTCTTCATTTCTTCGCATATCAATAACTAGAATTAAAAAAAGGGGAATGACAGGGCATCTGGGAATAAACGATTAATTTCTATCAATAGACCCGCTAAAGACCCAAACCATAGAGTAGTTAACACAGGTGCCACGGAGAGATATGTTTTTAGATCTCGCATTGAAAATCCTCCTTCTTTATTGTAATACATATATTGTCAGATGCTGTAGTTCAAGATCATTTTTATTTATTTTTACGCGGATTTCCTAACAAAAATGGATATGTACAATGAACCAATAGATGAGATTTTCCTGTCACTAAAAAAGAAAAAGATGACCCCTTCTTCCTGAGCATTACGGATAAATATTCATTCTTTTTTATATGTTAGGTTGGGTTTCAGATGTATATAATTCTTTTATTATATGAAACCAAAAACAAGAAATGACAAGAAAGTTCTATATAGATAGAGGAGAAAATAAAGATGTGGAAAACAAGACAGGTATTTTGTACAATGACACTGTACAACAATTTTTAAAAGGGATGTAGCGCAGCTTGGTAGCGCGTTTGTTTTGGGTACAAAATGTCACGGGTTCAAATCCTGTCATCCCTACCTATTACTTCTCCTATGGGCAGTAACGAGAGATTAATTGAGATCGACGGGGCATAATCTTTCATTTTTGGATACTATATTTATGCGAGATGTGTTAGAAGTTAAGTGGAAAAAAAAAATTCTTTGAAAGCGCTCTTAGTTCAGTTCGGTAGAACGCGGGTCTCCAAAACCCGATGTCGTAGGTTCAAATCCTACAGAGCGTGATTCCGTCTATCTTATGTATGTCGAATCACAATAAAATAACTTAACAAAACAAAGTTGAATTGCAACTGGAATTTGACCTCCTCCCTGTAGGAGGTCAATCAAAAAAAGAAATGTTACTCAATCAAAGGTCCAACTGATCACCACGTCTGTATTGTAAATATGCAGTCACAAATAATCCTGCCAAAGTAATAGGAATTAGACCTA